ATTTCTACAATAAAATTAGGTAGGTCGCTAGTATAGTTCCCTATCTATAATTTTGCTATTTACTTAAATATTAAATATAAATAATTTTACTGGAATATTGGAGGAATTCCTTGGATGGGTAGTAAGTACAATTTTGAATGTTTTGCTTATGTACAAAGTAACAAATATTATAATTGGATCGTTCGATCACTTTTCAGTCATTCATTGAATGATAAATCACTACAAGTGAAGGAGATACACGATTTAAATAACGAAAGATCCAATATTTAAAAATTGTATCTAAAATGACTGGAAAAGTAGAAACAAGACCGGATATAATTTGATCATTATGAGCAAATCCAAAATCTTTGTAGACAGAGCCAATCATTAATTCCCAACCGTGGGGCGAATGGAATCCTATACATAAATCAGTTAATAAAAGAATAGAAAAAGCTTTTATTGTGTCGCTTAAGTTGTATAGGAATTCTTGAAACCAAGAGTTAAGAATAACAAGTTCTTCATTACCTAGAATAGAATAACCACTTAGAATACCGAAACAGATTATATTTGTCGAGAAGTGTAAAATTGTATGGATGCGATCCTCGTTGTGCATCTTGATCAATTGGATCGTTTCTTTGTAGATTTCGATGCGAGGCTTTTGTAAATGTGTTTCCGGGTATTCCTTTATCATTTCGTCCAAACGTAAGAGTTCCTCTAAGTCTATGAATTCTTTTAGAATACTCTTTTCTTGAATATCATTCAAAAAAATTTCGGATTGCCTAGTATTCCACCAATTAGTAAACCAAGATTCCAGACTTTTATTAAATGAGAGAGAGATCCACCAAGGCAAAAATACTATAGATGCAAGATATAGAAGGGAAATTAATACTTTCTTTTTTGCCATTTTTTCGTCTGTGAATTTTAAAATTTTTAATGAACGCACCTCATTCGTCGACTCTATATGATACTAATATTTCTATCAAGCATAAGTTCTATTACAAGTCATCGATGTATTTCCGGATTTTTTTGTGATTCAGTACAGCGGTTAGTCCTTGAATTTAGAAAGAATATAGAATAAGAAAGAGCCCTCTTCAAATTAATAGTAGTCGGATTTCGAGACGAAAGAACTCCCGTTCTATCAAAATATCAAATATTTAGAAAAAAATTCTTTACTTTATGATGAAATGTTTTGTTTTGATATATGATGAATCTATCATTTAGATTTGTTACTGAATTGAGTTAAGTGGATTTACATACGCATAAAAAAAATTGTGGACATAAACAATTTCGTTTTAGAATTGTTTCATATACGTTTGCTTTGGCTCGAGTAAGCGTTCTGAAGAAACTTCAGTTAAGTTATGCTATAGAAAAAAAGATGATTCTTGAGTTTTTTATCTCTTGCAAAGTATTCATTCTTCAGTTCCTTTTTTCAAAATACTTCAATTGGTACACGCAAGAAATAGGCCAATTCAGCAGCTTTTTGCTCAATCTCTCGTGGAGTAAAATTCTCATCAGTACGAGTCAAGGGAATGGCTCCTTGTCCTTTTATTTCCATATAAAGGACACGACGAGCATAAATACCCTCTTTAATTTCTATTCTGATGGACTGAATGTCTTTCATAAGGAATCGGAGGAATATGCGACGATTTTTTCCAGGAAATCCCCAACGAAAAATACACACTATGCCCTCTTTTATATCGAATCGATCATAACCACTACCTACATTCCACGAAATTGTGCACCACAAATAGGAGCTAATAAAAAGACCTGCGATCCCATAGAAAGACATCACGATACCTTGTGGAAAAAAAATTATTTGCTGAGAAGGAAATAAAGATATAAAATTCCTACCAAAATAACTGGACGTTCCAACCAATAAAAACCCTAATGAACCTAAAAAAAGAATAAAGGCCCAACAGAAATTACTTGTTTTTCGAGACCCCGCTATAAGTTCTACCCATATACGTTCTGATCGCCAACTCATACTCTAACTAGACCTAGTTGCATTTTATTGGAATTGGGAGAATAACAAAAATAATTTTTTTTTTACTTTTTTTTGTTTCCGAAGTAACTCTCATCAACCAGCACTATTATGATGTGAACCTTTAGGGATAATTCATCGAATTTCTTAGATCCAAACTAAAATAATAACATCCCTTTCATATGATTTCCTAATACATATAGATATATTGACTTTACATTTCAGAAATTCTCCGATCTATTTGAAAATAGTTATAATTCATTTATCATGTTTACACATACATAAGAGCTTATGCCCGAAGGAAGCCGCATATTATACCATATTTTACTAAATAGATATCCGTGTTATGATCCAAGTAAGTCTTGAAAAAAATATATATATATAAGATTTGTCCTTGTTGTATCTAAAAAATCTTGTTTTTTTGAACATAAAGAGATAAAGAAGCCATTGCAATTGCCGGAAATACTAAGCCCACTAAAGGCACAAAAATGGAGGGGAGACTGTTGAGAGTTATCATAGAATGGGTACCTCGATTTAATA